CCCTCCCCCTACATATTTAATTTCTTCTCCTATACAAAAACTAGCAAGACCTACTCCATTGGTAATTCCATCAATGACACCCTTGTCGAAAAACTGCGTTAGTTCGGTTAATGCTCTTATACCCAAGGTAAAGGTCCTAGTATAGAAAATATCTATATAACCACGATTATATGACCAACTATATATCTTTTTTTTTAGTTGATGGAAAAAAAACTTTTTCGGACCCCCTTTTACAAAGGAATTTATTAAATCCAAACTCTGAAAAAAAGAGTAAGCGGATCCATAAAAGATATATGCTATGAATAGACCAAAAATAGCTAGACTTACAGAAGAAATTGCATTAGTGATAAATTCATATGAATTTATGGAAGAATTAGAACTTTCTTGGAAAAAGTTTATTGAGGGAGTTAGCCACTTTGATAATATGGTTAATTCCCCTATTTCATTATCAAAATGGATTCCTATAGATCCAACGAACAAAGTACAAAGCAGTAATATAAGAAGCGGAAATAGCATAGTATTTCCCGGTTCATGAGGATAGACAAAAGTGTTTTTAGCCCCCAAGGAAGTACTAAAGGCCCCTATCCTATTTCCTGTATTAACATGAATTTTGGATATATTTTGCGAAAAAAAAGAAACTCCACTCTTCGTTGTTGATAAAACGAAATCTCTATTGACTCCTTTAGATATCCTTTTTCCCCATAACGATATTGAAAACAACGAATCCTCTTTAGTACTACTGTAATTTTGAAAATGAACACGCAAATACCCGTCAAAAGTAAGTAAATATATCCGAAACATATAAAACGCAGTTAATCCTGCAGTAAAAGAAGCTATTATTCCCAAAAAGGGTGAATATAACCAACTATTACTAAGGATTTCATCTTTGGACCAGAAGCAAGCAAGAGGTGGAATACCACAAAGAGAAAGGGTACCCCATAAAAAACAAGTTCTTGTAATTGGAATGTATTTTCTTAAACCACCCATAAGAACCATATTCTGACTTTTATCTGGTGAATATCCAACAAGAGGTTCCATTGAATGAATAACAGATCCGGATCCCAAGAACAATAAAGCTTTCGAATAAGCATGAGTGATCAAATGGAATAAAGCAGCTTGATAAGAACCTATACCTAGAGCTAACATCATATAACCCAATTGAGACATTGTAGAATAGGCTAAGCTTCTTTTAATATCTCTCTGAGCAAGAGCTAAAGTGGCTCCTAAGAAGAGTGTTATTGTACCTATTAAAGAAATGAAACTCATTATCAAAGGTAGGGATATGAAAAGAGGAAGAAGTCGAGCTATAAGAAAAATCCCCGCAGCAACCATAGTTGCTGCGTGTATAAGAGCTGAAATGGGGGTGGGTCCTTCCATAGCATCGGGTAGCCATACGTGAAGAGGGAATTGTGCCGATTTCGCAACTGCACCAAGGAATAATAAAAAAGCACACAAAATAGTAAGCAAGGAGTTAATCCCATTATTAGGAATCCAGTTATTAGCTATTTTAAACAAATCCCGAAACTCTAAACTACCTGTTATCCAAAAAAAACCTAAAATTCCTAATAACAGACCAAAATCCCCTACACGATTAGTTACAAAAGCTTTTTGACAAGCACTCGCTGCAATTGGCCGTGTAAACCAAAAGCCTATCAATAAATAGGAACACATTCCCACAAGCTCCCAAAAAAAATAAATTTGTATCAAATTGGAACTAGTAACCAACCCCAACATGGAAGTATTGAAAAAACTTATATAAACAAAAAATCTCAAATATCCCTCATCATGAGACATATAATCGTCACTATAAATAAGAACCAGGATTCCTACAGTAGTAATTAGTATTAACATAATAGAAGTAAGCGGGTCGATTAAGTATCCAAATTCTAAGGAAAAATCATTATTGACGGTCCAAGACCATAGATATTGATAGATAGAACTTCCATTTATTTGTTGAATAGACAGGTGAACTGAGAATACCATAGCTATACTTAAAAGTAAAACACTAGGAAAAGCCCATATGCGACGAAGATTTTTTGTTGCTGTCGGAATAAGAAAAAGTCCAAATCCCATTGACATAATAACCGGAAGTGGGAGAAGAGGGATTACCCATGCATATTGATATGTATGTTCCATAAGAAAAGAAATTGCAATTTTTACTTGAAATTTATACTTCAATTTTATAGAAAAATTGAAAAAAAGTTTCCGATTCACCAAACTAATTCTTATCTATTTCTGAAGGAATAAAAAAAATACTAGAATTCTTAATTTTTCAAAAATTGTCTCATTGAAACAATCAAAAAAAAAGAACAGGTTTAGTTGGTTAAATTCAAAAAGTTAATGAAAAAACTTCGTTACCTAGTTATTACCTAAAGAAGGACATTTATTAAAATACAAAAAAAGATTGAATCATTTTACTTTAATATTTTTTTAATATTTTTTCTATTAAAATGAAGCAGCTCCCTTGTTTCCTAACTCAAATTGATTGAATTCCAATTAAAACCTATGTTTATATGTTTATAGGAAGTTCTCGAATATTCCTTACTTCATATAGAGGTTAAACCCTAATGACTCGAATTACCTAAGTTTTAGAATGTCTTGTTTAAGAGACTAAGTATTTTTTTTTGTTTTGATTGGAATTCAATTATGGAATACCATTCTGAACTTAATTAACTATTTGAATTTTCCCTTCCTTTTATCCTCCCATCTTATATGGATAGGGGATAGGCCGCCATACCTTATATCTGTATATGGAGTATACTTGATATATAAATTGATTTAAATAGAAAACCTTTGTATATATTCTATATTATTATTATTAAAACAAAGTCTAAAAAATATATATAATATGCTAAAAAACTCTTGTCTTATCCGCATTAGACAAAATGAAGTAAAAAAGAATTCAGAATTTCAATATCTTTTAGTATCTAAATATAAATACTAAGAAAAAGAAGAAAGATGGATTGATTTGCGGCAATAGATGTCTTTCACATACAACTAGAAAAAAGTAATCTTTCTTTTTGAATGGCAGTTCCAAAAAAAGCGTACTTAGATGTCAAAAAAGCGTATTCGTAAAAATCTTTGGAAGAAAAAGACTTATTTTAACATAGTACAATCTTATTATTTAGCAAAATCAAGATCATTTTCTGGCGTCAGCGAGCATCCAAAACCAAAGGGTTTTACTCGGCAACAAACAAACAAATAATAAGGTTTTGGGATAATATGAATTGACCTATCCCAAAAAATTCCAATTATTTAATATGAATAATTAGGATTAATTAATGAATGTACTTTTATGTGTCGAATTCCTCGGTACAATATTCTTAGAACTAACCTCTCTGATATATAGAACAAAGGTTTTTGGTATACTGTGGCCTAAATATTCTTTTCCTATCAATGAACTTTTCGTAATAGAATCCGTATAATAAATAAAATAAAGGGATTCTATTATGAAAAGTAGAGTATTCCTGCAATAAGACTTACAACTTCTACCTATCTTATCCTAAATTCACAAAAAAATTAGTTCTATACTGCAACTGAGAAAAAACTGTTCCAACTCTTTCAAACTTTGTTTCTATTGGGCAAAGCAAGAGTTTTTTTGTTAAAAAATTCGCAAGGATACTACCAAACGAAGTCTCTTTTAATGAAGATTCTAATGTCCTAAATTCTATGGACTCTTCGCGAGAAAATAACTAATATTCTTTTAAGTTACCTGTTATTTCAACTTAGCCGCCATGGTGAAATTGGTAGACACGCTGCTCTTAGGAAGCAGTGCTCAAGCATCTCGGTTCGAGTCCGAGTGGCGGCAGTCTCGAAAAAGAATACAATAGATTATAAAATGCATTCAATTCGAAATTTCCAATTTTGTAATGGGACCTTCTCCTTATGCTATTTGCAACTTTAGAACATATACTAACTCATATTTCTTTCTCAACAATTTCAATTGTGATTATGATTCATTTGATAACCTTATTAGTTCGCGAACTTTGGGGATTACGTGATTCGTCAGAAAAAGGAATGATAGCTACTTTTTTCTCTATAACAGGGTTCTTAGTTTCTCGTTGGGCTTCTTCGGGACATTTTCCATTAAGTAATTTATATGAGTCATTGATCTTCCTTTCATGGGCTCTGTATATTCTTCATATGATTCCTACGATGCAGAACTCTAAAAATGATTTAAGCACAATAACTACGCCGAGTACTATTTTAACGCAAGGCTTTGCCACGTCGGGTCTTTTAACTGAAATGAATCAATCCACAATACTAGTACCTGCTCTACAATCTCAGTGGTTAATGATGCATGTCAGTATGATGTTACTAAGCTATGCGACTCTTTTGTGCGGATCCTTATTATCCGCCGCTCTTCTAATCATTAGATTTCGAAAGAATTTAGATTTCTTTTCGAAAAAGAAAAAAAATGTTTTAAGTAAAACATTTTTCTTTAATGAGATTGAATATTTCTATGCAAAAAGAAGTGCTTTAAAAAGCACCTTTTTTCCTTCATTTCCAAATTATTACAAATATCAATTAATTGAGCGTTTGGATTCTTGGAGTTATCGTGTCATTAGTCTAGGGTTTACCCTTTTAACCATAGGTATTCTTTGTGGAGCAGTATGGGCTAATGAGGCGTGGGGATCCTATTGGAATTGGGATCCTAAAGAAACTTGGGCATTTATTACTTGGACCATATTTGCAATTTATTTACATAGTAGAACAAATCCAAATTGGAAGGGTACGAAGTCAGCATTTGTAGCTTCCATAGGATTTCTTATAATTTGGATCTGTTATTTTGGTATCAATCTATTAGGAATAGGTTTACATAGTTATGGTTCATTTACATTACCCATCTAAATGATTACATAACATAAAACCTTAATGAAATGGAAAAAACTTCCATTTTTGTGTTTGATTTGAGAACCCCTTGAACGCCTTCTCAAAGGGTTCTCAAAAATTCGAGATAGATCTAATTAGACTCTTTTACTTTTTTTCTGAATTTTTTAGTATTTCCACTATGGAATATAGAGCGGACTAGTAGAAGAAAAAAAAGAAAATCCTATTTAGGATAATAATTGGATAACAGAGCCTCTACCCTGTCAACGGATAGCGAGAGAACAAAATCTGGATAAATACCAATTCCTATTACTGGTAAAAAGATACAGATTAAAAGAAAGAGTTCTCGCGGCCCAGAATCCTCAAAATTTTCGTTTGGAACATGAAATAGCTTGTATCCATAGAACATCTGTCGTAACATAGATAATAAATAAATAGGAGTTAATATCATTCCAATTGCCATTACAAAAGTAATTAGCATTTTTGGCATTAACAGAAATTTTGGGCTAGTAATTAGTCCAAAAAATACTACTAATTCCGCAACAAAACCGCTCATTCCTGGTAAGGCAAGAGAAGCCATTGAAAAGCTACTAAACATGGTAAAAATTTTTGGCATTGGGATAGAAGCCCCTCCCAGTTCTTCGAGATAAACAAGGCGCATTCTATCACAAGCCGTTCCCGCTAAGAAAAAAAGTGTAGCCCCAATAAATCCATGGGATAATATTTGTAAAATAGCTCCATTGAGTCCAATGTTGGTTATGGAACCAATTCCTATAATAATGAAACCCATGTGAGAGACGGAGGAGTAGGCTATTCTTTTTTTGAAATTTCGTTGACCAAGAGAAGTTGAAGCTGCATAGATTATTTGCATCGCTCCTATTATTACTAACCAAGGGGAAAATAGATAATGAGCATGAGGTAACAATTCCATATTGATCCGAATCAATCCGTATGCTCCCATCTTTAGTAGGATTCCCGCTAAAAGCATACATGTACTGTAATGCGCTTCCCCATGGGTATCTGGTAACCACGTATGTAGGGGTATAACCGGCAATTTGACAGCATAAGCAATAAGGAAGCCAAAATAAAGTAGTATTTCCAATGTTGCAGGGTATGATTGATTAATTAATCTTTCCAAATCTAATCTTGGTTCGTTGGAACCGTATAAGCCCATACCTAGAACTCCAGTCACTACGGAATCTCGACCACCTGCAGTATACAAAATAAACTTTGTAGCTGAATAGAGACGCCTCTTCCCCCCCCACATGGATAAAAGTAAGTAAACAGGAATTAATTCTAACTCCCACATGATAAAAAAAAGTAAAAGGTCTCGCGAAGAAAATAATCCTATTTGACCGCTATACATTGCTAGCATCAGGAAATACGGCATACGAGATTCCGTAGTGACTGGCCAAGCTGCTAAAGTAGCTAAAGTAGTCATAAATCCTGTCAATAAAATAGATCCTAATGAAAGTCCATCGATTCCCAATCTCCAGTGGAAATCGAAGACATCTATCCATTTAGAATCCTCTTTTAATTGGATTAAGGGATCCTCCAATTGGAAATGATAACAGAATGCATAAGTCATTAGAAGGAATTCTAATAAACAAATAGACATAGTATACCACCTAACGATTTTGTTTCCCCTATGGGGTAAAAAGAAAATTAATGAACCCGCAAATATCGGCAAAACAACAAGTATTGTTAACCAAGGAAAAGAACTCATGATAAAGTGATAAAGACAAGATACGTTTTGACCAGAAAAGCCCGTGCTCGATTATTTTGAGCACAGGCTTCTTCGGTAAAGAGGAATCAGACGATTCAAGTGGAATTTTTTGTAACGTATCAATAAGATAGAGCCATGCTGCGGGTTGTTTCAGGTCCTAAATAAACACGGACACTTAAAAAATCTGTTGGGCAGGCGGATTCGCATCTCTTACAACCCACACAATCTTCGGTTCTCGGCGCAGAAGCAATTTGCTTGGCTTTACATCCATCCCAAGGTATCATTTCTAATACATCTGTTGGACAAGCTCGTACACATTGAGTGCATCCTATACATGTATCATAAATTTTTACGGAATGTGACATTGGATCTATAAATTTCCCTTTTCAACATAAAAATTTTCGATCTGGTAAAAATGAAATTAGTACTATATCAATCAAATGTATTGTAGACACCAGACGAAGCAATGGTTTATCCAAACTTCAACAAATAATGCAATATATTTCTTAATCCGTTTGTGAGAAAGCGTGAAAAGAGCCAAGAGACTTGAATTTTGGGCTTCAACAATCATAATTATATGAATTGTATATACGAATTCGAATTAGCCAATAAATTGGCTATCGTCTTTTCAATATAAATTATTGCAATATTCAAATTGCAATATCAATGAATTGCAAAAATTCAACTAAGTAAAAATGAATACTATGGAATAACCTACTCAAAAAATAGATATTCTCAAATAATAATAATAAAATAGTATTCATTTCTATTCATCTTAATATTTCATATTATTATTATATATGTATATGTGTCCCTTTGTTTAGAAGATTCTATGTCTAATTATTCAAAAAATTAGATTGATTGATACGAGTTGATTTCCTGTTACGATGGATGGAAGAAAGAATGGATAATCCAATAGCTGCTTCAGCAGCCGCAAGGGCTATAACAAAAATTGCGAAAATGTCTCCTTTTAATTGGCGACTATCAAATAGATCAGAAAATGTTACGAGATTTAGATTAATTGAATTCAGTATAAGTTCAAGGCATATTAGAGCTCTAACCATGTTTCGGCTTGTGATCAATCCATAGATACCAATCGAAAATAAATAGACACTCAAAAAAAGTACATGCTCAAACATCATTAACTAACTCCTTATCAATCTCGATTCATTTCAATATGAGGACAAGAATTGAACCGATTGAATTAATTAGAATAGAACAATTACACAACAAAAGAGAAAAGAAGGTATTTGTTGGCAGTAGATGGGTTTTACTAAATCAAAATTGTGGTTCTTTAGTTATTTATTTTAGATTTGAAATTCTAAGAATTTAGACTCATTCTAAGTATTTCTTATTGCCGAGCCATAGTAATTGCACCTATTAAAGAAACTAGAAGAATTATGGAAATGAGTTCAAATGGAAGATAAAAATCGGTTGCTAAATGAATCCCAATTTGTTGAACGTTATTTATGAGACCCTGTTCTACTATTTGGTTTGATCTTGTAGTCCAAAGAATTCCATACCATGACGTATCTGGGATAGTAGTCATTAGTGAAAAAGGAATAGTTATACAAACGAGTGAAGTGAATCCATCTCCAATAGTCCAAAAATTCTTATCTTTAGACCATTCTGAGCCATTTACGAACATTACGGCAAATATGATCAAGACATTTATAGCTCCCACATAAATAAGAAGTTGTGCCACAGCTACAAAGTAGGAATTCAATAAAATATAGAATAAGGATATACAAACAAGAACTAATCCTAGCGAAAAAGCAGAAAAAGTTGGGTTGGTAAGTAATACCACCCCTAGACTCCCTAGTAGAAGAACAAATCCCCCAAATAGCACAAGAATTTCATGTATTGGCCCAGGTAAATCCATTATGGATAAGAAGAAATTAATAGTATAAAATTTTTCATGAACTGACTAAAACTAAAAGATTCAAGGAAGAAAAAAGGGATTAGGATATTTTTTTGTATATTGTATATAAGTTCTTTCTATAGTTAGAAATCACATCACGAAAATCTACTTTGATTTAAAATCAGGAATAATTTGCAATAAGCAGTAGGTATTCGTTTTTCTTTCTAATTAGTAAAGAACTTTTGGATTCTAACAAAAAAATTCTAGTAATCAGTAATCGTTCTTGAATTCCAAGATTTTTCTTCGTCTATTTTACTTTGAGTTGAATTCCTAATTGTTTGAATTGTGTAATCTCCCATTATGGAGATTGGTAACCGACTCAAAGCAATTTGATTGTAATTCAATTCATGACGATCATAAGTAGAAAGTTCATATTCTTCAGTCATTGATAAACAGTTTGTCGGACAGTACTCAACACAATTACCACAAAATATACAAACTCCGAAATCAATACTATAATTAAGCAATTGTTTCCTTTTAATATCCTTTTCAAATCTCCAATCCACAAGGGGTAGATCTATAGGGCATACGCGAACACATACTTCACAAGCAATACATTTATCAAATTCAAAGTGGATTCGCCCCCGGAAACGCTCCGATGTAATTGATTTTTCATAGGGGTAGTGAATCGTTATAGGTAAACGATTTGTGTGGGATAAGGTAATTATGAAACTTTGACCAATATACCTTGCTGCGCGTATTGTTTGTTGACCATAACTCATGAACCCAGTTACCATAGGGAACATATTCGAAATATCTATGAAAAAGGTATGTTTCTTTCTCTTGTTTGAGAGAACTTTTGTGTTGAAAATATTCTTACTGTTATTGTATTATCTTATTTTATAGTGAAACAAGTTGGGAAGAAGTTGTTAATAAGAGATTGCCCAGGGAAATAGGTAAAAGAAATTTCCATCCAAGATTTAATAACTGATCCATTCTCATCCTGGGTAAAGTCCATCTTATTGTGATAGAAATGAAGAGAAATAAATAAGCTTTAGTTAATGTAATAAGGATACCCATTGTCATTTCTAAAATTCCAACCATTTTATTCATTTGGAAAAATCCAAAAAAGGGTATATAGGGAATAGACAAATTCCACCCGCCTAAGTAGAGAACTGTTACAAATAAAGAGGAAACTAATAAATTTAGGTAAGAAACAAGATAAAATAAACCATATTTGATACCAGAATATTCGGTTTGATAACCTGCTACTAATTCTTCCTCTGCTTCTGGTAAATCAAAGGGTAATCTTTCACATTCCGCCAAAGAAGAAATTAGAAAAACCAGAAAACCTATAGGCTGACGCCAAAGATTCCATCCAAAAAAACCATATTTTGACTGTGCTTCAACTATATCAACTGTACTTGAACTGTTGGATAATCATAGTCGACGATAACATCACAGTTCCCGCCGCTATTCCAAAACCGTACATGAAACCTTTGTTTCATACGGCTCCTCTATGATCAAAAAAAAGGAAAGTACTGTTTCATTTCGTTATTATCTTCTTGGGCGTAGTTAGAACTATCTAAGATAAAATCGATTTCAACGTCCTAAATTAGACCAAAGGAATTCTGTCTGCTAGAATAATAAAAAATGCTTCCGAATTCATCTCATCCTTTATAATATAATGGTACTTTTTCTTTGTTCAGCAATAACTTAATCTTGGAATAAAACACTCGTTATAGCAATTAATAAATGAAAAGAAATGGATAAACGATGGAAAGAATAAATAAAGATCTTTTTTTGTATTGCATTCCATATCTTTTGTCCTATTCTTCTTTCCCCGGGGGGTCTTTAAAAAGAAAAAAGGAATAAAGGGTTAATTCGTTCTTGATAGCCATTTCCTTAACAAGTGAATGGGAACATACTCTGGATCGGAATCCGAAGAAAGTACTACTTGCTCATTTCCACCAATTTCAAGTCCTTATTTTGATTCCTTTTATGAGGAAAAATATCTAATGCTTTAGATTCCCTCATTACTAATCCTTTATGTACTTTAGTGTTTCTAATCCCTCACTAACTTTTGATGGATTCCCTTATGATTACAACTTTCTGTATGGGGAATCCCTTATTATTGCCCGCTTCAAGATATGATGACTAATCAAAAAATCTCAACCTTGGGGTAAAGAATTTACACTGCTTATGTTTACTTCCATTTTTTCTTGTACGTAGGAAATGAGATTTTTTCTTTTTACTACAAATTAATAAGCAGTTTTGTTTCACTCATATAGCTATCTAGTTTAACTTACTAACCCGAACATAGAATAAGAAAAGGAAGATAAATATTCAATGAATTTCAGAGGAAAAAGATCCTATTTTAACGAATCGCACGTAGAGATATTGCTAGTACACAAAAAGTTAATGGGATTTCATAACTAATAGATTGAGCAGCAGCTCGTAGACCGCCTGAAAAAGAATATTTATTATTTGAGCTATATCCTGCCATAAGAAGACCAATAGGAGCAATACTTGAAATGGCAATCCATAAAAAAACACCAATACTAAGATCGACTAAAACAAAGTGATATCCCAAAGGAATAACTAAAAAACTTAATAAAATTGATATGACTGCTATAGACGGTCCAATGCTAAATAAGGGAATATCCCCTCGGGATGGCAAGATATCCTCTTTAAAAAGTAGCTTAGTTCCATCCGCTATAGCTTGAAGCAGTCCCAGGGGGCCGGCATATTCAGGACCAATACGTTGTTGTATTGATGCGGATATTTCTCTTTCTAACCACACAATTACGAGTACTTCTATTGTGATTCCCAGTAAGAGGGTCAAAATGGGTAGAATCCATATCAGTCCATATACTTCTTTTAATAATTCCAAGTTCGAAAAAGAATTGATACCTTCTACCTGTACCCTGTCTATTATCATTTCAACGATCAACTTCTCCCATAATGATATCTATACTACCTAATATCGTCATGATATCAGCCAATTTCATTTTTTTGACTAGTTGAGGAAGAATTTGCAAATTAATAAAACCGGGTGGACGAATTTTCCATCTCCAAGGGAAAAGACTATCATCTCCTACCAGATAAATTCCTAATTCACCTTTTGGAGCTTCCACTCTTACATAAAGCTCTTGCTTTGATAATTCAAAATTGGGTGAAGGTTTTTTACCAAGAAATCGATATTCAAAATCATTCCATTCGGAATTCTTTGCTTTCTTAAAGCGTCGGACTTCTAAATTCTCATAAGGGCCCCCAGGAATTTTCTCTACAGCCTGTTGAATAATTTTGATTGATTCCCTCATTTCGCCGATTCGTACTAAATAGCGAGCTAACGAATCCCCTTCTTTTTGCCATTGGACTTTCCAATCGAATTGATTGTAAGACTCGTAAAGATCAACTTTACGAAGATCCCATTGTATTCCAGAAGCCCGTAACATAGGGCCCGATAAGCCCCAATTTACAGCTTCTTCTCCGCTAATAAAACCGACCCCTTCAACTCGTTCTAAAAAAATGGGGTTCTGTGTAATAAGTTGTTGATATTCAATAACTCCTCGTAAAAAATAATCACAGAAATCTAAACATTTATCGATCCATCCATAAGGCAGATCGGCAGCAACTCCTCCGATACGAAAGTAATTATGCATCATTCGCATACCTGTAGCAGCTTCAAATAGATCATATATTAATTCTCTCTCTCTAAAAATATAAAAAAAGGGAGTCTGCGCGCCGAGATCTGCCATAAAAGGTCCAAGCCATAACAAGTGAGAAGCTATACGGCTCAATTCTAACATAATTACCCTAATATAGCTGGCTCTTTGGGGTATTTGAATATTCTCCAAGAATTCTGGTGCATTTACCGTTATTGCTTCTGTAAACATAGTAGCTAAATAATCCCAACGTGTTACATAAGGTAAGTATTGTATAATAGTTCGGTTTTCCGCGATTTTTTCCATTCCTCTGTGTAAATAGCCTAATATGGGTTCACAATCAATAACATCTTCACCATCGAGAGTAACGATCAGTCGAAGAACACCATGCATTGATGGGTGGTGAGGGCCCATA